GCAACAAAATGCATGTTGGGTCTTTGAAACAGTTCGAATCATTTTGATAATAATCAGTTTGATCTGTTTTACCGAGAAGGTCTACGGTTCGAGTCCGTATAGCCCTAACACATTTCATTTTTTTTTGTATAGACATTCTATTTTAGTTTAGTATAGTTTTCATTTCTTCATGAGTACTTGTTTATGGACTGACAGGTTCCTTTATCCATAGAAATGAAAGCATTACCACATGCCCATGTCAATACATAAGGACAGTAAAATAAAAACAATAATTCATTCCAACAGATCCAATCGCTATTTGCAAAATCTAGGATAAAATACCTATCCTTTTTCATTAATCTTCATGGATGAATTACATATGACTTTTTTCCTGTCCATGATCAAAAAGTTACTGATATATTTTTGTTTTGGTATACCCAATCTCAGTCAATTTATGAAGTGAAAATCATGACATGATTCTGTCTAAAAACTGCATTCTGACCCAATCAAGTCGAATACAATACTTAAGTTACACGGATCTAGTACCTATTCTTTTGTTGGTCTTGTATTTGTAGAAGTCCCCCGACTCCAACTAATTAGTTTTTGGCCGAACAATAATCAAATTGGTTGTTTCAAATATAATGCAGAGATAATGAATTGGTCCCTAATGTATCAATGTTCCTTCTTCTGTATTCTATGAGTTGGGTCGGTTTTGGGATTTGGTCTATCGAATTGTTCAACAATGTGTGATTCTTTCTTTTCTATTAGAAGTATCTTATGTAGATCATTTATGATTCCACTGATGACTGATTCTATCACTCTGTGCTATCTTTCATTGTGTAGTGTAAGTTTGCTCCAAAACAAACCCCTTTTGTAGCGAAACCCAACCCGTCGGTTGGTCTTACTAAGTGTTATTGCCGTAACAAGTATTTTTGTTCTTCCCAAATCGCGGTCTTTCTTTAGTACTCGATTCTTTTTATTTCTGAGAGGATCCGCGAGTATAGTACAGATTCCAAGTTTCTAATTTTTTTGGTATAGAAAGATATGAGTTGTTATATGTAAAGGTTCCTCGCAACTCAACGGATTGAATCAAATCAATAAAGTAAGGAAAATAGAGATGAAATCTAGGATCAAAGAAGGGAGATAAAATAGAATAGAATCGTTCGATGTATTAGATTATGTTTATGTATTCCTATCGAATCAATAGAAGCAACGATTTTCTACCTGGATTTTAATGAAAAGAATACTTCAAGTAGAATATGCTAGAAATCCCTAGTCATTTTACCCCAATGGAAATGAAATTCGAATATAAATTATAAATATATAATATAAATATATATGAATTCCATTGGAAATTCGAAATAAAATTAACTAAACTATAAAAACAAAAACATAGTTATACTAATATGATAGATATTAGTAGTATTATTTATTACTATTATAGTTAGAGTATATTTATATACTATTTTAGTATTTGTATTTAATTACTTTATTATATTTTGTTTTTAGGGAGAAACCGAGACAAAGTAAGAGAGTTTTGTTTGTGTAAGAGCATCCTATATCTACACTATATGTAAATGGAATCTAAATGCAAAATAAATATAAGTGGGGTTCCGTTGTATGAATCTTTAAACAAGACATGCCCTATAGAAAACAAACTCTAAACTATGCGGGTTTGATCAAAAAATTTTCTTTTTTCGCCTAAGAAGTTCTGGATGAATTGACAATTTCAATTCAAATCGAATAATTCAGCCTATTCCACATTAATAGGAGTAATATTTATGTTTCTGCTTCACGAATATGATATTTTCTGGGCATTTCTAATAATATCAGGTGCTATTCCTATCTTGGCATTTGTAATTTCCGGAGTTTTAGCTCCGATTAATGAAGGACCAGAGAAGCTCTCTAGTTATGAATCAGGTATAGAACCCATGGGAGACGCTTGGGTACAATTCCGAATCCGCTATTACATGTTTGCTCTAGTTTTTGTTGTTTTTGATGTTGAAACGGTCTTTCTTTATCCATGGGCAATGAGTTTCGATGTATTGGGTGTATCCGTATTTATAGAAGCTTTAATTTTCGTGCTTATCCTAATTGTTGGTTCAGTTTATGCATGGCGAAAAGGAGCATTGGAATGGTCTTAGCTGAATATTCAGACAATCAAAAAAAGAAAAAAGAAGGAAAAGATTACATTGAGACAGTTATGAATTTGATTGATTTTCCATTACTTGACCAAACATCCCCTAATTCAGTTATTTCAACTACATTGAATGATCTTTCGAATTGGTCAAGACTTTCCAGTTTATGGCCTCTTCTCTATGGTACCAGTTGTTGTTTCATTGAATTTGCTTCATTAATAGGCTCACGATTCGACTTTGATCGTTATGGATTAGTACCAAGGTCGAGTCCTAGGCAAGCAGACCTCATTTTAACAGCAGGAACAGTAACAATGAAAATGGCTCCTTCTTTAGTAAGATTATATGAGCAAATGCCTGAACCAAAATATGTCATTGCTATGGGA